AAGCGTGTGATTTGGTTTTTGATGCAGCAAGTAGGAGAAAACAATTCTTAATTGTTGGTACCAAAAATAAAGCAGCTGATCCAGTAGCGCGGGCTGCAATAAGAGCTCGGTGTCATTATGTTAATAAAAAATGGCTAGGCGGCCTTTTAACGAATTGGTCCACTACAGAAATGAGACTTCAAAAGTTCAGGGACTTGAGAATGGAACAAAAGACAGGGGGAATCCACCGCCTTCCGAAAGGGGATGCGGCTCGATTAAAGAGACAGTTATTTCACTTGCAAACATATTTGGGCGGGATTAAATATATGACAGGGTTACCCGATATTGTAATAATCGTTGATCAGCAAGAAGAATATATGGCTCTTCAAGAATGTATCACTTTGGGAATTCCAACAATTTGTTTAATTGATACAAACTGTGACCCGGATCTCACAGATATTTCGATTCCAGCGAATGATGACGCTATAGCTTCAATCCGATTAATTCTTAACAAATTAGTATTTGCGATTTGTGAAGGGCGTTCTAGCTATATACGAAATCCCTGATTAATAATAAGATAAATAAATTCTTTTTTGAATTCCATAGATTGACGGAATCCGTTACTATTTCTGAATCTCATAAAAGAGATAAAAAACTGGGGATATTATGTGATTAGTTGGTATCTAAAATATACAATTCAAGTGAGCAAGTCGAAAAAAAGACGGTTGAATCAAAATAATTTCTTGTAAAGTTTTCTTTCTTTCAGAGGACAATATGAATGTTCTATCATATTCCATTAACACATTAAAAGGGTTATATGAAATATCTGGTGTGGAAGTAGGCCAGCATTTCTATTGGAAAATAGGCGGTTTCCAAGTCCATGCCCAAGTACTTATTACTTCTTGGGTTGTAATTGTTATCTTATTAGGTTCAGCCATTGTAACTGTTCGGAATCCACAAACCATTCCTACTGACGGTCAGAATTTCTTCGAATATATCCTTGAATTTATTCGAGATGTGAGCAAAACCCAGATTGGAGAGGAATATGGTCCATGGGTTCCCTTTATTGGAACTTTGTTTCTATTTATTTTTGTTTCTAATTGGTCAGGGGCGCTTTTACCTTGGAAAATCATAGAGTTACCTCATGGGGAGTTAGCCGCACCCACGAATGATATAAATACTACCGTTGCTTTAGCTTTACTTACGTCAATAGCATATTTTTATGCGGGCCTTAGCAAAAAAGGATTAGGTTATTTCGGTAAATACATACAACCAACTCCAATCCTTTTACCCATTAACATTTTAGAAGATTTCACAAAACCTTTATCACTTAGCTTTCGACTTTTTGGAAATATATTAGCGGATGAATTAGTAGTTGTTGTTCTTGTTTCTTTAGTACCTTCAGTGGTTCCTATACCTGTCATGTTCCTTGGATTATTTACAAGTGGTATTCAAGCTCTTATTTTTGCAACTTTAGCTGCGGCTTATATAGGTGAATCCATGGAGGGACACCATTGACTAAGTTTCGAAATAGTCTTTTTTAGCTTAGTGCAAGGTAATCTATGCCTTGCTCGAGATAATCTTCTTCGTGAACATAAATATACACATAAATAGACAAAAAAGTCTATAAGATCTATCTATCTATAAGATCTAGAAGAATAGTAAAAAAGATTACGATATTAGGGAATTGTAAAAAAAAAAATTAGGTTCTATAGAGCGATTCCCATTTCAGTCGGTTTTATTCAATTCAAAGATTGACCAAAAGAAAATATTAATAAAGAATAAATTACATGAACTTAGATCAACCAAAGACTTCTATTTCTATGCAATGATTTAGACTAAGAAATTCGCCCATTTAGATTGATTGTATCCATGTGGGATAATGCTAAATTCTAAATTAAATAAAAGGAAGATAGGGGTTTACAAAAAATGAGATTCAAGAGAAAATGGTTTCGTTAGAAGAGTGGGATCAAACTAGGTATATGTAATATATATAATCGCTATAAGCCAACTTTCCTTTATAGATGTTTCGAAAAATGTTTTTAAAATACGACTGAATCCAAGATACAAATAGTTGGTTTACGTTATGGAAGAAAGACATGTATATGTAATAGTAGGCTAGTTATATATGAGCTAAAAGATATATCTAATCCGCCCTCCTATTACTGAGAATTGGGGTAGGGATTCCAATAAAAGTCCTTCTGTTTCATTTGTAACTGTGAATTCAATTCAATATTGAATAAAGAAATTCAATCAAGAAAAAGAACGAAGAGTTCGAATTCAAAGAATGGTTCGGAACAAAGAAAGAAATGGAAAAACAAAAAGTTGTATGAATTCTATGAATTCACAAAAACTCTGTGGATAGGAACTATAAAATAGATATCGAAGTAGTTCTGATGATTCAATAATATTACTACTTCAATTGGGAGCTCTTAGTTGCGTTACTTTGACTAGATGAAAATCTTATCGATGGAATAATTAAGTCATAATTTATTGGTTGATTGTATCATTAACCATTTCT